ATTGACATAATGGATGTCCTTTCTAGTCTATCTTTTTCTATTTCTTTTCTATATATGGAAAGTTTCAAAATCATCATCCTAAGAACGAAATAAGAACTATACAAATTCTATAGCAATAGAAAACAAAAAAGAAAAACTGGAGGGTTATCATGATTTTGTAATCTTTAGTACCTTTATGCCTCAAGATAATCAATTCGGTCGTTTAAATAATTTATATAAAGAAATAATTTCTATAAAAACGAAAAATAATCACATATATATAATTCAATATATAAACAAAAATGACATATATATAATTCAATATATAAACAAAAATGACATATATATAATTCAATATATAAACAAAAATGACATATATATAATTCAATATATAAACAAAAATAGATACAAATTTTATTGTCTATTGCAATAGACAATAGAAAAAAAAAAAAAATAAAACCAAGGAGGTGGTGATCATGCTATTTCAATCGTTCGTAAGCTTGTGTATGAAGATAACCAATTCGGTCGTTGGGGTCGGACTCTATTATGGATTTCTAACTACATTCTCCATAAGGCCCGCTTATCTCTTCCTTTTCGTTGAAGAACCCGAGCAGAAGGCAGCAGCAATAACTGGTTTGATTATGGGCCAGCTCGTGAGGTTCATGTCGATCTATAATAGGCCTCTGCATCTACTATTGTGGACACCTCATATACTAGCTGTACTATTTCTACCGTATCTTTTGCTTTATTTCGCAGCCGACAATTGGGACTATACTATCACTACCAGTACCAGAAGCAATTTCCTCATTTTCCTGAATACTTTCATTTTTCAATTAGCCAACCAAATCCTTTTACCAAATTCAACGTTAGCCAGATTAGTCAACGTTTATATGTTTCGATGCAACAACAAGATGTTATTTGTAACAAGTAGTTTTGTTGGTTGGTTAATTGGTCACATTTGTTTCCTTTTATTCACGAAAAGATTATTCGACTGGATACGGATCTATCTTTTGAGTAGATCTAAGAAGGAACTTGTGTCAGCATTGGATAAGTACATTTATAAGTACCTTGGGGCAAAATTTCAGGTCCGTTTTTCACACTTTCAGTACCGTGTGTCAGAATTGAATAAGTACATTAAGTCAGAATTGAATAAATACAAAAAGAAGATTTATCAGTACCTTGTTAGGTCCCTTGGGGAAGAATTTGAATTTCTTATGCGAACCTTTCAGTGGGTTGTGTCAGAAATTCAGTACTTGCTGTTAATAAACTTGAGGAGAAACACGGGTCGGTTCGTGAATATTTTCTTATTTGTTACCTGTGCCTACTATTTAGGCAGAATACCTTTATTCATTTTTCCACATCCACTGACAAGCGTCCAAGCCCCACAACTGCAACCAAATTGGTTAGCCAGACAAGGCCGAGAAGCTGACACTTACTGGGAGGACGAGGAAGAGGAAAAGGAAGAGGAAAAGGAAGAGGAAAAGAAAGAGGAAAAGAAAGAGGAGATTGCACGAAAAAAAGTGCTATTCAAAGAAGAAATTCCTCCCACGCGTTGGGGAGCGGATCTGGATGAAGAAAAAGATCAAAAAGCACCCATAGTGGTGGAAGGCATTTTAGCGTCCGATTTTTTTCAGTTTCAATGGACTCGTCCAGTACGATACATAAGCAATCAACACTTTTTTGGGGCTGTAAGAAAGGAAGCTTCACAATATTTTTTTGATACATGCCGAAGTGATGGAAAAAAAAGAATATCTTTTACAGATCCTCCTAGTTTTTCTAGTTTTAAGGAACTGACGAAAGGGATGATATCTTCGTCCACAGTAGAAAGACTCTCCTTTGATAAACTAGACAAAGATTGGCTTTATAAGAACAAACAAAGACAAAACAACTTAAATAACGAGTTTATAAAGAGAATTGAGGCTCTAGACACGGGATTTCTTTTTCTAGATATACTCGACAAAAGGACTCGGGTTTGTATTGAGAAAATGAACGAAACCTGCCTCTGCCTACCAAAAAGGTATGATCCTTTGTTGAATGGGCCCTCTCGTGGAAGAATCAAAAAGTTTAGAAAAGTAATCGAGGATCCCGAAGAAAAGGAGAAAAGCAAAGAAAAGGAGAAAAGCGAAGAAAAGGAGAAAAGCGAAGAAAAGGAGAAAAGCGAAGAAAAGGAGAAAAGCGAAGAAAAGGAGAAAAGCGAAGAAAAGGAGAAAAGCGAAGAAAAGGCACCGAAAAGCAAAGAACAGGAGAAAAGGGAAGAAGAGGCACGTCTACGCGAAGAAGCACGTCTACGCGAAGAAGCACGTCGACGCGAAGAAGCACGTCTAAGCGAAGAAAGGGCACTTCTTCAATTGGGTGAATTTCGTGAAAAAGTCTACAATGTAATTAAATCTCGTAAATCTAGTGGAAGAAAAAAGAATGCAATGCAATCTCGTGGAAGAAAAAAGAATGCAATGCAATCTCGTCGAAGAAAAAAAAATGGAACTACAAAATCTCGTGAAAGAATCGACGATGGAACTACAAAATCTCGTGAAAGAATCGACGATGGAACTACAAAATCTCGTGAAAGAATCGACGATGGAACTACAAAATCTCGTCGAAGAAAAAAAAATGGAACTACAAAATCTCGTGAAAGAATCGACGATGAACCTACAGAATCTCAACTTAAGCAAATCCTTGCTCTAAATCAAATTCATGAGACCCTTTTGCCAGGTTTCATTTTCGAGTCCCCAAAATTTGAAGAGAGAATGTTCGCGATACTAAAAAGTAAAACACTAAAACTAAGAGCAGAAGGAAAATTATATTATAATCCTTTGGCAAAATTTTTTTCTAAGCCTTGGGAAAAAGGGGGGGGAAGCATTGATTGGAACCAGCGAAAACTAAAAAAGCTAAAGCAACTAAGGACTTATAAAGTGGGAGAACGTGTGGGACGAGCGCACATCGGTCAACGCGTCCCTCGCTGGTCATACGTATTACTCCGCGAGGTCGCATACGACCTGGGCGAACCCTTTGTGACCAAGCGGGGAGATGATGAGTGCTTTGATATTATATCAGCACAATACAAATATGAAATTATTTTGAATCAGGATACTCAAAATTTACTTATCAAAAATCTTTCTAAAGATAGTAATAAGATTGATCCGGAGATTGCTAAAGAGATTAATGAGAAGGTTAAGAAGGATTTGATCAAGAGTGGGGGAGACCCTTATAGTATTGACTTTGAGAAAAGCCTTGCTCATGTTCACGTTGGCAGCCTCATCACCAATATCGAGTGGAAAACCGAGAATAAGGACGTGTGGAGGACCTCCTTGAGAGCGGTGCGCGACCAATTTTGGCATCAGGATGACATCAAAGGTGTTGCGAGCGTCCTAAGGCGTAAAAACGGAGTTGTTGTAAGACAGATTGAAATGTTTCCGCATTCCCCTCTTTTTTTGGGCTTCTTAAAAAGTACACTGTCTAGTTCTTTTAGGGTAGTGAAACCCCTTGTTTTGAAAATGCAAAATTTGATGCATAGGTTTGGAATCAAAAAAGGGGACCTTTTCACTCTTAAGGGACCTAAGAAAGAACAGACAAAAACAAAAAGGAAGACAAAAAGGAAGACAAAACGGAAGACAAAAAGGAAGACAAAAGGGAAGACAAAAAGGAAGACAAAAAGGAAGATAGACGAAAAAAAAAGCAAAGCATTGAAAGAACGGAAAAAATTGAAAAGAATCAAAAAAGAGAAAATCGAACTAGACCCCGAAGAAGAGCTGTTCCGGATGGATGGAATAGATGCATGGAATGAGCTTTATTATGGGCTAGGAGTAAGAGGTATCGTATTAATTTTTAACTCCTATTTTAGAAGATATATTGCATTGCCTTTAGCGATAATAGCTAAAAATATTGGTCGTATCTTATTTTTGCAGCAGCCCGAGTGGGCTGAGGATAGAAAGGACTGGGAAAACGAGACTCATCTTTTATGCAACGATGACGGTTTTGCTATAGGCGTCATATCCATCAGCAACTTTCCGGAGGAGTGGTGGGAATACGGTCTTCAGGTCAAAGTTTTATGGCCTTTAGAGTTGAAACCTTGGCACACAGCGGATGATAGACAAAGGATAACCAACGATTATGCTTTTATAAGGTCTTTCTGGGGACTAGCTGACTATCCTTGGGGTGGTGCCCGACCCAACCGTTCCTTTTCCATTTTTTGGGGGCCCATTTTTAACGAACTAGGCAAAAAAAGTCAAAGATTAGCAGCAGAAAAATTGGAAGGGAGCGCCTTTCGACTTATAAGAAGCGTTTTCAACCAAAAAATAAAGCAAAATTTTGTTAGAGTTCTAGGAAACCCAAAAGAAAGCATAAAACGGCTTAAAGAAAGCATAAAACGGCTTAAAGAAAGGGTTCTAGTTCTAAAAAGCACAATTTTGAAAATAATAAAAAAAAATACAAGATTGAAAGGGATAGGAGTAGATGAATCGAGTGAAACTCAAAAAGAAAAAGATTCTATAATCAGCAATGAGATAATTCATGAATCATTTAGTCAAATTCGATCTACAGCTTCTACAAATTCAGAAGAAAAAATACAAAATCTGATTAATAGAACAAGCACAATCAAAAATCAAATAGAAAGAATTACAAAAGAAAAAAAAAAAGTAACTCCAGGACTAAATAATAGTCCTAACAACAAAAAGCAAAATAATAATGTAGAATCACCAAAAAATATTTGGAAAATTGTAAAAAGAAGAAATGTTCGATTAATAAGTAAATGGAATTATTTTCAAAAAATTTTCATTGAAAAAATATACAAAATATACCTAGATATCTTTCTATGTATCATTAAGATTCCTAGAATCAATTTAACAAAAAAATTTTTTGAGAAAGACATTTCCAATACTGAAACAAATCAAAAAAGAATTACCTTTAGTTCGACTATAAAAAATATAAATAAGCGGAAGTCACAGATTGTTCCGAAATTTGCTTCCTTGCCAAATTTATCTTCCCTGTCACAAGCATATGTATTTTACAAATTATCACAAACCCTA